ATCCGACGAATCAGCCCAGGTCGGCTTACTAATGGGATGTCCTAATGCGTTACAAAATTTAGATTTTGCCAATGATCCAATCAGAGGAATAATTGGAACTATTGTATCGAGTTTCCTCATAGTATTATCTATTATAAATGACTTTTCCAGCATTTGATTCCGTACCACTGAAGGATTTAGTCGCACACTTGAAAGATAGCCCCAAAAGTTGAGAGAATGCTTGGATAATTGGTTTATATAAACCCTTTCCGGTTGAGACCACACATAAAAATGACATTGACATAAATTGACAAGGTAATATTTCCATTTATTCATCAGAAGAGGCGTATCTTTTGAAACCAAAATGAATTTTCCTTGATATTTAACATAATGCATGAAAGGATCTTTCAATAACCATAGGATGGCCTGAAAATCATTAGCAAAAACTTTTGCAAGATGGTCTATTTTTCCATAGAAAAAAATTCGTTCAAAAAGAATCCGAGAGGATGTTGATCGTAAATGAGAAGATTGGTTACGAAGAAAAAAAAAGATGGATTCATATTCACATACATGAGAATTATATAGGAACAAGAAGAATCTTGGGTTACTCTTTGAAAAAATGGAAATAGATTTCTTTGGAGTAATAAGACTGTTCCAATTACAATACTCGTGGAGAAAGCGCCGCAATAAATGCAAAGAAGAGGCATCTTTCGCCCAGTAGCGAAGAATTTGAACCAAGATTTCCAGATGAGTGGGGTAGGGTATTAGTACAGCTGACACATAATTAAAATGTGAGAATTTGTCCTCTAAAAAAGGAAATATTGAATGAATTGATCGTAAATTATGAAATTTTACTATTTCCGACTTTTCTAAGGAAGATACTAATCGTAAGGAAAATGGAATTTCCACAATAACTGCAAGTCCCCCTGATATTGTTTGAAAATACAAATTCTTGTTGTACCTAAAAAATGGATTTTGGTTAGAATCATTAGTGGAAATAATCAAATGATTCTGTTGATACATTCGAGGAATTAAACGTTTTACAATTAGTAAACTAGATTTATTGTCATAACCTACATTTTCCAACAAAATAGATCTATTTAAACCATGATCATGAGCAAGTGCATAAATATACTCCCGAAAGATAAGTGGGTATAGAAAGTCATGTTGCCGAGATTTATCTAGTTTTAAATATCTTTGAAATTCTTCCATTTGAAATTAGATTTGAACCAAAGGTAGGGGATTTTTTTTTATTGGGTTATCAAATGATACATAGTACGATACAGTAAAAACAAGGTATTATAGTAAGAAAAGAATAAATACCTCGGAAACAGGTTAAATTCATCAACGGGTTCTCTATCTTCTTTTTTTCCATCTAATTGTTTATGTTCCTTATAGGAATAGGATAACAAGATAATTATAAATCCTTTACTTTTTCAAGCCAATCGCTCTTTTGATTTTGGAAAAAAATCTCTTTATCAATATGCTGCTTCTTCTACACATTCATTTCCACCTCATAATGGAGAATAGCTAATAATTAGGACTCGTTAAAAAAAATCGAAAATCCACTTATGGGAAAAGACTTTCCCGCATCAGGCACTAATAAATTTTTAACGTCTAATTAGATCGGGAAATCAAGCATTCAAATTAAGAACAGAAGCTCGTTGCTTTTTTTGTTTCCTTATTCCTTATAATAATATTGGAGCCGCGGGGCTCTATCCATTTATTTACTCGACCCAACTTTGAATTTATTTTGTTCCCGTCAAGAATTCAACCAAGATTTTGGACCGATCGGGTAAGAATGAAATATTCTCAGAATTCTCCACTGATACGACATGCTATTTTTTCCATTCATTCCTTTCAGGATCAGTCGTGATCTTACAAACTCTACCGATGGTATGAACGAATCACTTGCTTCATACAAATGTGTAAAAAATGCTAGCCGCACTTAAAAGCCGAGTACTCTACCGTTGAGTTAGCAACCCAAATAAAATAATTAGGATGTGTGGATACAATCGGAATCAAATAAATAAAGAGATTGAATTGCACGACACAATCAAAACATTTAATTAGCAAGAAATGAAATATAAAAATTTCTAATTTCTATCTGAACATAAAAAAAAATGAAATTATATATAGAAATTTTTTTTTAGAATATAGAATATATATATAGAATATATATATATATTTTCAATCAAAAAGACTTCTTGTATCGCAGCAAACCCAAGAAACCCATCATTTGAATGAAGTAAAAAACCAAACCTATGGAATAGAGATAAATCGATCCATTTCCCCACGATCAGATTATATTTTTTTGATATACTGTTGTCAATATGAATGTTGATAAAAGAATACAATGAAGAAAACAAAAGAATCAATTAATTCAATAATTCAATTTAAATTAATAATAGAAAAAAAAAATTAAACTAAATATAATACAAACTTAAGGGCTTATGTTGGATTAGCACTACATAGATAATTTACATAGATACAAATATTTTTTTTATTTCATTAATTTCGTTTAGTTACGGCAAAGTTCCGTAAAAACCCCCGCCTTCTTTGAAATATCATGAACAGTTCCTGTAGGTTGAGCGCCTTTTTCAAGGAAATATAAAATAGCAGAAACATTTAAATAGGTCTGATTCTTTATCGGATCATAAAAACCAACTTTCCGAAGATCTCTTCCTTCTCTTCGGGATCGAACATCAATTGCAATGATTCGATAAATGGCCCATTGGGATAGGTGTAGATAAACAATACCCCCCTTAGAAACGTATAAGAAGTTTTCGCCTCGTACGGCTCGAGAAAAATGATTTGATTCGAAGTTATGTCTCTGTATAAAATTATAATGTCAAATAGCTCCATAAAATCATCAAATCAATTAGACTATGATTTAAGTCCTTTTTTCTTTTTCTTCTTTTTTCCCGAAAAATATTTCCCGAAAAAAGAAATCATTCGTACCCCCCTAACTCAAGTTGGATAACTCTCAAATAGCTCAAAGGAAAACCCTTAGGCATTTTATTTATTGAGTGGTCTCTAACCCCCCCCCTTTTTTTGTTTTTCCTTTTTAGAATCTATTTTGATTCTTCATTCTGATCTAGTTGTTGAGACAATTGAAAAGGGTATTTCCTTGTTCCAAAATCCTTTATCTTTGCCTTGAATCATTGGGTTTAGACATTACTTCGGTGATCTTTAATCATTTCAAAATGGCAGCAACATACCATTTTTTTTGATTTCTTTCTATCAAAGAATCATATGAACGATTGATTTCCGCGTAATACACTTTTTGTTTTGATCGAAAGAGTTTTACCAATTCCAACAAACTTTACTTTTGTATTTGAAACTTGCTCGAATTGGATCCTTTCTATTTCTATATCGAAAATATATTTACATATTTACGAAGTTGTTCCAACTTATTGATTGGCACTAACCCTAGATCCTTGCCCCTGAGAAATGAATCAATATTTTCTACTCGAGCTCCATCACGTACTATTTACATTTTACATTTCAACCCAATAAAAAATGAGGGTTCTAGTGTGTAACAGACCAAACGATGTCGAGCCAAAAGCACCTTCATTTCTATATAATAGAAAATAAAATGGTGGATGTAAGAATCCACAGCGGATCATGTCCTTCAAGTCACACGTTGCTTTCTACCACATCGTTTCAAACGAAGTTTTACCATAACATTCCTTTAGTTTTGAACCGGTATGTAATTGATTCAATTATGGAATCATGAATAGTCATTGGTTCGGTCGGTACATAGTAATCCATACTTTTTACTTCTATATGAATGGGCAGTTGATGAATACGAATAAATAAGTTCGTTTTGAATCTAGATCCTCAAGTGACTCGATAGGATGGATTCACCAATCTTACACTTCCTCGAGTACCAAGGACTCATAAGAAATCATTAAAAAGATTTAATTGAAAAAATGCCTATCTCGATATCATTATTTGAATAAAGTTTTACAGTAAGGACCGCATCATAAGCGAGATAAATCCATATTCGGATTCGGATTAAAACATCAATGATTTAAGATAAATAGATAGAGATTTAAGATAAATAGATAGATCGAAAAACAAATCCAACTTTTTTTTGGAATTCAAACTCTTTTGATCTATGTTCCCGTCTTTCCTGGATTACACATAGATTTAATTACATCTGCGTGTTATTTGAAATTTGTGAATATGATTTAGAGAAGAATCATTACAAATAAGAAACAAGAATCACATTTATTATAAATTTATTATAAAATAAACAGAAGATTGTTCAAGAAGGAATTATTCTGATATATAATAAAATATATAATGGGTAGGCTCTGGGACGGAAGGATTCGAACCTCCGAATAGCGGGACCAAAACCCGTTGCCTTACCACTTGGCCACGCCCCATTTCTATTTCTATTCGACCCTTCTAGACATTAATATTGGTATTGTTTGTTCGTCAATTCCAGTTCAAATATCTATGAAATAGATTAGATTGTTGCTAGTATTTTGATACGTGTAGATATAGAGTTAGAATTAAACTGAATTTATTGATCATAATATATAATTCAATTAAGATATTGTATGAAAGTATTATTTCTTCTATTCTTTTTTGATTTGAGAATTAAAAAATTTTTGTTTGATTGGGTGAATTTTAAAAGAAGGGTTTTTTGGTCTACCTTACTTTATTCATTTTTATATCAATAATATATTATTAACTCAATCAAAATATAATTAGCTTCATTCAAGAAAAAAATGTTTGTTATGCTTAATATCTTTAGTATGGTCTGTATCTGTCTTAATTCTGCCTTTTATTCAAGCAGTCTTTTCTTCGCCAAACTGCCCGAGGCCTACGCTTTTTTGAATCCAATCGTGGATGTTATGCCAGTAATCCCTCTGCTCTTTTTTCTCTTAGCTTTTGTTTGGCAAGCTGCTGTAAGTTTTCGATGAGATTTTTAATACTGTCCTAGAAAAATTCACGACCTATTCGTATTCGAGCAAAAAAAATTCTAACAATTGATAAGATCAGATAAGTCTTACAGTATGAACTCTCAATTCAAACATTGAAATTCTTGTATAGCCGCGATAAATCTGGATCACTTCATTTCCTCATTCTGGCCTTTTTTCCCTTCCATTGAAAAGACCCTATCAGAGTCCCCCACAATATCTAATTGTGGGTATGAAAGAAAATTTTTGGTAATGAAAAACTCGACTCTTATTACAAATGAATTTCTGAACATTCTTTTCTATTTCTAGAAATTACTTCATTTCTTGGTGTCAAAATAGGATATGTGGTATAAAAATAGGGAATCTATTTTCTTTTTTTCCCAACCTAAAAAATGATCTTGGAGATTGTGTAATGCTTACTCTCAAACTCTTTGTTTACACAGTAGTGATATTTTTTGTTTCTCTCTTCATCTTCGGATTCCTATCTAATGATCCAGGACGTAATCCTGGACGTGAAGAATAAAAAGGGGTTCAATAAATTCGAAAGATAAATAAAATACTAAGTCATCAACGGAAACGGAAAGAGAGGGATTCGAACCCTCGGTACGAATTACTCATACAACGGATTAGCAATCCGACGCTTTAGTCCACTCAGCCATCTCTCCCAATTGAAAAAGGATAATTACATTACTATGTTACATTACACAAAAAGTAAGGCTTGAAAAAAGCTCTTTTTTATCTCTTTATTATATATTTTATTATCTCGTATCTCACTTTTTTTTTTATTTATATATAACTTTTATCATATCAGCGAGTCTAATTCCATTTAGAGATTTAGATAAAGTTTTAGATAAAGTAAAGGCTCGAAAGAGATATCTCCAACTCAATATAACTCAATATTCCAATCAATATATAATCAAATCAATATATAATCAATAGAAATCAATATATAATATAATTTTTTTTTTATATTTTTTTAATATTTTATAAAAAAAATATAAAAAAAAAAGAATACTTCTTTTGATTTTTGATTCTATATAAAAGAATAGATAAGAATACTTTTTTTTCGTCCGAAAGGGACCCTTTTTTTATTTCCACGGCCCGGCCCTGGTCAGTACCTAGCCAGGGCCTTTTTTTATTCCAATGAATCGTAGTAGAAAAAAAAGAATTTATTTGATTTAAAAACTGCTTGTTATTGAAACAACAACAATCAGAAGCGGGACTGTTTTCATTCCTATGATAAAGAATCAAAGATAAAGAATCAAAGTGTCATTTTTTATTTTATTATTTCTATTTATTTTATATTTTACTGAAAACTGAAAAAAAAAAGAAAAAAAATTATGGATTCTTGCACAATTCATTTTGAACTTAAGTAGTACTTAAGTAGTTTTGTCAAGCCATATCCGTCAAAAAACCTCCAAAAAAGAAAGAACTTTAAATTTAGTTATTTAAATGAGCCCTCTTTTCCTAATCTCATTAGGTTCCCTAACGAAATACGTCAACGCTCTAATTTTCATGATTCTTTTCTGATTCTATATTGATTTCTCCTGATTTCCTTGCTCGACAAAAGGCCCATTTATATACAATAATCGCACCGTAGCGGGTATAGTTTAGTGGTAAAAGTGTGATTCGTTCTATTAATCCCCTTAATAGTTACATAGTTAAGGGGTCCTTCGGTTTGATTCATATTCCGATCAAAAATTTTATTTCTTAAAAGGATTTAATTCTTTACCTCTCAATGAAAGACTCGAGGAAGAACATACATTCTCGTGATTTGTATCCAAGAGTCAATTAGAAATTGAAAAATTGGATTATGAAATTAAATTACGAAACATAATTTTATTGAATTGAATCAATCCTTCCAATTGAATGAGTATGAGTAAAGAATCCATGGATAAAGATAGAAAAGTGTATTTCTAATCGTAACTAAATCTTCAACTTTTGGATTTGTAATTTGTATAGGGGAGATTGAAGCAAAATAGCCATTAAACGATGCTTTTGGTTTACTAGAGACATCGACATATTGTTTTAGCTCGGTGGAAACAAAATCTGTTTCCTAAGGATTCTCTCAAATAGAAATAGAGAACGAAGTAATTAGAAAGATTGTTAAAACCACCCTCTTCTAGAGGGATCATCTAGAAAGCGAGGTGTTTTGAATGCATTAAGACAAAAAAGCTGACATAGATGTTATGGATCGAATTTTTTATTTTATTATTATTTATTTTTATTTCGTTCACGTCTTATATCTTATTTATATCTTATATCGGGGATTTTATCCATATTCGATAAAATAAAGGAGCCGAATGAAAGCAAAGTTTCATGTTCGGTTTTGAATTAGAGACGTTAAAAATGATGAATCAATGTCGACTATAACCCCTAGCCTTCCAAGCTAACGATGCGGGTTCGATTCCCGCTACCCGCTTTAGACTCTATAGTCTATCTTACTATATCTAGAATCTAGATCTAGACTCTATAGTATTAGATACTATAGAGTCTCGTAATAATCATAATAATATAGTATCTGTTCTAATATCCATATCTATTATGAATATTAGAATAGATACTATTAATAATTTTAATAATTATT